ATTGTTTTTATTTGTATCGAATTATGAATTTTTTTTTTTATTAGGAATTCTCTTGTTGAGACCCTATGAATCAATCGAAACCTCAGATTCATACTAGAACCACGATGTTGAATAAAGCCCCCAAGCTAAGCCCAAAGGTTCTCTGAGTAAGAACCGTTTGATCATCACCACGTATTTAATTAATAGATTTAATGACTAAAAATTCGGAATTTTATTTGTCCATTGGTCAAAATAAACAAATAAACAGAAACCCAATTTTTAAGGAAGAAAACCCTTTCGATTTATAATGATAAAATCCATCTTTTAAATTTTTTTGAATCCAGTCGCGAGGTATAAATAGTAGGTATGAATCATAGTTCAAATATTTCTCGATCTATTCCATATATTCCGTGCTCCAGATAAAAAAATGAATATCCGACGAAGCAGAACTCATCTCTCTCAAGATGACAGACCCATTCTCTGTACTATCAATAGGATCAATTATAACAAGTCACACACTCATATTCCGGAAATACAGAAACAAAAGAATTTCACGGTCGAACTGCCAGAATAGACTAGAAATGAGAGTCCTAAGTAATTCATTTTGGATTGAAAAGCCAGGACTTCATGATTTTTATGGACCTAATTCATTGAAATTCCATCTAGTAAAACGGAAGAATTATAAATCTCCAAAATAATAGATAGGAATACCGCAAATAGAGCCATTGCGACCCCCATCAAAGGGGTAGTTCCCCACCCAGGAGCCACTTTCCCGTATTCTGAATTCAATGGTTTCAATAAACTCCCTGCATTAGTTCGTCTTGGACCAGATCTAGAACTATCCTCAACGGTTTGTGTAGCCATAAATCCTATTGCATTGGTTGAGATCGGTTGACTTTGTATACTATTCCGTTGTAAATAAAGGATCTTATCATAGATCCGTTATAGTTTTGAAATTTGATAATAATGGAAACAGCAACCTTAGTTGCCATCTTTATATCTGGTTTACTTGTAAGTTTTACCGGGTACGCCTTATATACCGCTTTTGGGCAACCCTCTCAACAACTACGAGATCCATTCGAGGAACACGGGGACTAAATGGAAGTAAAGTAATGAGCCTCCCATATTGGGAGGCTCATTACTTTACTTCCATTTAGATAAAGATAATGTAAGATAATGAAAAATCATTTCGCCTTTTTAGTCGGAACCTTAGGCGGCTCTCGAAAAAATATAGCGAAAAAAATTATTCCTAGAGTCGAGACTAAGAGGAATGTATAAACCAATGCTTCCATAAATTGATCGTGGTTTACAATTATAGCTTCCACACCTGTTCATTTGGGATCATCTCCCAGATTAAGAAAGGACAAGAGTCAAAAGTCAAAGAAAGGGCGGTGATTCAAATCAACATTTCTCTGGTACTCTATGTCAAAGTTAAATAATAAAAATATAATAGAGGCAAAAGATACAAGAGCAGTATTGTATCAGACGACTTGTCTCTTTGTAGTTGGATCTCCAAGTTTTTGGAATGCTCCAAATTCCACTTGAGCATCCAAATCTGGGTCAATACCAGCAAAAACATCTCTGAACAAGGTTCTAGCACCATGCCAAATGTGTCCGAAAAAGAAGAGCAAAGCAAACGAAGCATGTCCAAAAGTGAACCAACCCCTTGGGCTGCTACGAAAAACACCATCCGATTTCAAAGTAGCACGATCTAATTCAAAAATTTCACCCAATTGAGCACGTCTAGCATATTTTTTCACAGTAGCAGGATCACTATAACTGACTCCATCGAGTTCGCCGCCATAGAACTCAACAGTTACTCCTACTTGCTCGACACTATACTTAGATTCCGCCCTTCTAAAGGGAACATCGGCTCTTACAATTCCGTCTCCGTCTACCAAAACTACTGGAAATGTTTCAAAAAAAGTAGGCATACGGCGTACAAAAAGCTCACGCCCTTCTTTATCTCTAAAGATAGGATGTCCTAACCATCCAACCGCTATTCCATCCCCATTGTCCATCGAGCCCGCTCTAAATAAACCTCCTTTTGCTGGATTATTGCCAATGTAATCATAAAAAGCTAATTTTTCTGGAATTTTAGACCAAGCTTCTGATAAACTCTGATTTTCATCTAGTCCGGCACCAACCCTTCGATATATTTCTTGCTGGAAGTATCCTTGATCCCATTGATAACGAGTGGGACCAAATAATTCGATTGGGGTAGTTGCGGAGCCATACCACATCGTTCCAGCAACAACAAAAGCTGCAAAAAAGACAGCAGCGATACTACTGGAAAGGACAGTTTCAATATTACCCATACGTAATCCTTTGTATAGGCGTTGGGGGGGGCGGACACTAAGATGGAATAGGCCCGCTAATATGCCCAATGTACCTGCTGCAATATGATGAGAGGCTATTCCTCCCGGAACAAAAGGATCAAAACCCTCCACCCCCCACGCAGGATTTACAGATTGGACTTTTCCGGTTAGTCCATAAGGATCAGATACCCATATTCCAGGACCATACAAGCCTGTTACATGAAATGCACCAAACCCAAAGCAAGCTAATCCTGAAAGAAATAAATGAATTCCAAAGATCTTGGGCAAATCCAAAGAAGGTTTTCCTGTACGTTCATCACAGAATATTTCTAGATCCCAATATACCCAATGCCAGATAGCCGCCAAGAAGCACAAACCAGAAAACACAATATGTGCCCCGGCCACACCCTCGTAACTCCAAATACCCGGATTCGTTATAGTCCCTCCTGTGATACTCCAGCCGCCCCACGAATTGGTTATTCCTAAACGAGTCATGAAGGGTATAACGAACATACCCTGTCTCCACATTGGATCAAGAACGGGGTCAGAGGGATCAAAAACGGCTAATTCGTATAGAGCCATTGAACCGGCCCAACCAGCAACGAGAGCTGTATGCATTATATGTACAGAAATCAACCGACCGGGATCATTCAATACGACGGTATGAACACGATACCAAGGCAAACCCATGGAAATACCCCTTTATCAAAGAAAAATAGACACTATGTAACTTTATCGCATTGGAAAAGACTATGCTATGGACCTCTCCCTTTCAGTGGATTATTTTGGAACAAGGGTTCATATTATTGAATATTGAATTCCATTTCTTTCGTTGGGAATAATGGAACAATTCTGTTCATAGGAACAAAGATAAGCAGATCTATTCTATACCCGATAAGTACCAATACGCAATGGGGGATTGGTCCCATTTTCTATGAGCGAATGCGTAGATACTTGTTCATCATTCGAAGAGCCCGACCCATTTGTAATAATTTTCCCTTATTAATTTCGTCTTACTATTTGGTAATATCCAGGGATAAAAATATTACGTTTCCACATCAAAGTAAAATATAGTACTTAACCCCCTTTCTTTCAGTTGATGCCTATTGGTGTTCCAAAAGTACCTTTTCGGAGTCCTGGAGAGGAAGATGCAATTTGGGTTGACGTATAGTGCGACTTGTCAGACATATTGGGTCATATGGGATTTCCCCGTTCTCTCCCCCGATCGAGATACCCTCTGTTTCGCCCAAAAAAGATTGTTTGAACCATCAATAATTTGGAGCGTGAAATGCAATTAGATCCATTTTTGAGGGGGTCAAATCAATATTAATATTATCAATTATCAAAATTTATGGTTGGCTTGGTTGGACCAATCCAATAAAATGAAGTATCCAGGCTCCGTTCAGAAAATACCCAATTGGTAATATATGTATGATTACCACTTGTATCATAAGTGATTACTTGATAGCATATGGGCGATCTCAAACTGCCAATCAATGAAATAATATTATGACTACATCGCGTATTTGTTGTAAGAAAGGCACGAAATGAATTGAAAAAAGTCAAAGTGGTATTGGGAGCATTTGTCCTATATGTGCAAATTGAAATCGGGCAGATATTTACCCGGAGTAGAACATAAACCTAAAATAATTGAGGAGGCCCATTCAGGAACAAGAAAATTACATCGTAATTTGGATTCGATTTCGATGAAACAATACATCAATGAGAGGTTAATTCGATAAGTTTAGTGGATTCTTTTATTTTTTACAGAGATTCGAGCAAAAAAAATCTTTCTAAAAATAAAAAAAAAAAATCGAAGAAAAAGCCCCTTCATTAGGAGGTAGAAAAGTCCTACTATAAAAAAAGTAAAGGAGGGTAGAATCAATACAATACATTGATTCTTTTTTTTTTGAACCGTATGCATCCAAAGGCGCGTGTACGGTTCCTAAGGGATAAAATTTTGTCCTAATCAACCGACTTCATCGAGAAAGATTACTTTTTTTAGGTCAAGAAGTTGATAGCGAGATCTCAAACCAACTTATTGGCCTGATGGTATATCTCAGTATAGAGGATGAGACCAGAGATCTTTATTTGTTTATAAACTCCCCCGGCGGGTGGGTAATACCCGGAGTCGCAATTTATGATACTATGCAATTTGTGCCACCAGATGTGCATACAATATGCATGGGATTAGCCGCTTCAATGGGCTCTTTCATCCTGGTCGGAGGAGAAATTACGAAACGTATAGCATTCCCTCACGCTTGGCGCCAATGAGTTTTTTGTTTGAAAGAAAAAAGAAAACTATGCCTTCGCCATATTTAATATTTTAATATAAATAAGAATTTGTAAGATAATATTTAAGTAATAATAGCATGGCACTTCGAGTTCGATATGAACAAACCATTATTGTTTTTTCAGAACATGGGATTATATATCGGGCGAGTAATATGAGACAAAGGGTATTTATGATTTGATCTTATCTATCCGGGCTTCATTTCAGCGTCACAAACTTTTATTTTTCACGCCAGAAGCCTCTTTCCAATATTTTTGTTATGAAATATGAAAGAATACTCAAATGAAAAAAAAAAACAAGATCATTTTTTTTTTACTTTTTTTATTTGATCGGATCAAAAAGAAACTTTGGGATTGCTGAATCACATATGAGATAAATCATAAATATAGAAAGCAACGGAACCATCATAGTATTTTTGAACTCCCACGAAAAGAAGGGTGGTAAATGGATCACTTAACGATTTGGGTCGGATGGATCCTATTTCGTTTTTTGCTCAACGAACATAAAAAGTCCATTGTGGAGCCGTATGCAATGCACAAAAAATGCCTGTACGGTTGTTCAATTATATATATATACTTATTTTTTCTTGTTATTCTTTAATCTTTTTGCCTAGTCCAATCAATCGTACGAGATCGCGGAAACATTCATTATGTTATATCATCAGGGTAATGATCCATCAACCTGCGAGTTCTTTTTATGAGGCACAAACAGGAGAATTTGTCCTAGAAGCGGAAGAACTTCTGAAACTACGCGAAACCCTCACAAGGGTTTATGTACAAAGAACGGGTAACCCCTTATGGGTTGTATCCGAAGACATGGAAAGGGACGTTTTTATGTCAGCAACAGAAGCCCAAGCTCATGGAATTGTTGATCTGGTAGCGATCGAAAATGCCGGGGATTTCACGTAAATCTGCGATTCCATCCATTTCGAACCATAATTTGGATGAATCTAAATTGAATATTTTATCTGCGTAAACGTAAAGTAAAAAAAAAAAAAGAAAATAGAAAGAATTCATAATCATCTGGTTAGGATTGATCTAAACCAGCCCATTTTCTATACCATTAAGTATGCCAACTATTAAACAACTTATTAGAAACACAAGACAGCCAATAAAAAATGTAACAAAATCCCCCGCTCTTCGGGGATGTCCTCAGCGTCGAGGAACATGTACTCGGGTGTATGTGCGACCCGTTCAGATCATGAGCCGGAACAAAATAAAGTACAATTTTTTCCAGTATCAATGACCAGTACCAATGAATAGGATAGAAGAATTCCAATCAATATAGAAAAAAACCTCCATTGTGTATCAAATTTATGGTTTCTATTGGTGCAAATCCAATCACCTCAATTGGAGATGAAAAGCAATTCCCCAGTGGTAGCAAATGGTTATCCATTAAGCGGGGGAAATCATATTTAAGAAGCAAAAGAATTAGGCTCCTACTCTTGCAAGAACGGACTATACAGGGTCAGCTACCTAGCCAACCTTTGTAATTAAATACCGTTACTGTATGGGTAGATCTCATTGTGAAAAGACTTATTACTGTACAATTCATGGGTAGAGTCAAAGAATGTGAACTGTACAAGTTACTAATAACATTGATTAATGGTGGAAGGGGCTCCGGTGTATAGAGAGGACCTCACCGTTTAAGAAGTAGCCATAGAAACGATGGAACCCACTATTTATTTATCCATTTACCTTTACTATTTATTGATACTTTATACTATACTCAACTTGAGTTACAATTTAGTATTTTTTTTGTTGATACCTAGTATCAATACAATTTCTTATTTCGAGGTTAAATGCCTGGAAAAATGGTGGTTGGGAAGGTCATAGTAGCAAAAGCCATTGGAATTTTTTTTTATACATTGGAAGAATCCGTTTTGTTATTAATAGACCAGGAAAGGGAAAAAGAATAACTGAAAGAAAATAAATCAATTAGTTATTCATCAAAGTTTAATTTGATTCAATGACCAGAATTAGACGAGGGTATATAGCTCGGAGACGTAGAATAAAAATTCGTTTATTTGCATCAACCTTTCGAGGGACTCATTCACGACTTACTCGAAATACTATTCAACAGAAAATGAGAGCCTTGAGTTCTGCTCATCGGGATAGGGGCAGGCAAAAGAGAAATTTTCGTCGTTTGTGGATTACTCGGATAAATGCAGCAATTCGTGAAATTGGGGTATCCTATAGTTATAGCAGATCCATACATGATCTGTATAAGAGACAGTTGCTTCTTAATCGTAAAATACTTGCACAAATAGCCATATCCAATACAAATTGTCTTTACATGATTTCCAATCAGATCCTTAAATAAGAAGATTAGAAGGAATCCACCGTAATGATTTAAGTGGGGCCCCGGAGAATGAGCTCCGGGAAGGTAGAGTAGAAATTAATATAAATAAGAGAAATATAGTAAAAATGAATCAACACATTAAAAAAAGAAGCAATTTTTTCTTATGATGTGACAATCCAATCGGGGTTCTCCAATTTTTCGAACAAAATATAAATCTGAGTTGGGGTTCATATTGAAATTTTGATTCAATTACAATTGAGGAATAGCCTATCTATTTATTTCTAATTCGAGGACCCGTGGTTCTAGGAGTCGATTCAGTTCTCTCAAATTGTTTCTCGTTATTAAGAAAGGGTAACAAAGATAAAATACGAGCTTGCTTTATAGCAATAGTAATTAATCGTTGTTGTTTCAAAGTCAATCTATTCACTCGTCTAGATAATATTTTTCCTTGTTCACTAATAAATCGACTAATTAAACTCATGTTTCTATAATCAATTCGATCCCCCGATCCAATTGGGGGCAAACGCCTACGAAAAGATCGCTTGGATTTAAGAAAAAGTCGCTTGGATTTATCCATGGTTTATTCCTTATCTTTTAAATCGTATTTCTTAATTCGAATTTCATTTGCTATCCTACCAAAATAGGATGAAATAGGATTGGGTTGTTTTATTTTTATAATTTATTATTAAATTTTTATATTAATATTTTATTATTATGTAATTTATTGCTGTTCCTTGGAGGGGTTACAAACGCGTTACATTTTCTCTATTTCTTTATCTCCCCATGAATCGTATGCTTGTAACAATAGGGACAAAATTTTCTCAATTCCAATCGACTAGGCGTATTGTGTCGATTCTTTTGAGTAATATATCTGGAAATGCCCCGCGATTCCTTATTAATATCGTTTCGGACACAACTGTTACATTCCAAAATAACCTTTACTCTGACATTTTTACCCTTGGCCATAAACCCCCTTTTTTTTTTATTCACCCAACTCTTCTATTTTCGAAACGAAGAAGAAAAAAAGAAGTTGCTGACTCGAAACCCAATTATGAAATATTTCATTGCAATCAAATCAATAGAGAATATAAGTAATACGATGATTTCTAACTATCAATTAGTTATAGTATTTCATTTAAGTATCCTGTATGCGTTTGTTGTCCGCGACCTTTATTATTTACTTTACATTTTTGTTCTCCCTCTATTAATTCAGCGTGAACCTGAGTTTCGTTGCGGATGAATCTTTTTTGATTCTTTCTCTTTCCTTCTTTTTTATCCTAAAAAACTGAAAGAAAGAACAAAACAAAAAGGGTTAGTCACAGATAATTTATTCTATCTATAATCTTCTTCATCCCCAACTAGAATGAAAAAAAGGGGAATGTTAACGCATCTGGGAATAAACGATTAATCTCTATCAATAGGCCTGCTAAAGACCCGAACCATAGAGTGCTTAACACAGGTGCCACGGAGAGATATGTTTTTAAATCTCGCATTGAAAATCCTCCTTTTTTATTGTAATACATATATGATCAGATACACATGTCGTTGTTGATGATATTTTACTTTCTTTACAACAGAAAAAAGTGTCCACTCACTTTATTTTCTGAACATTACCGATTTTTATATTTATATTTTTTATTATATTGTTAATTATATTATATCTATTTGATCGATTTGATTCTTTTTTCTTTTATTATATGTTATATTGTTATATAAGACGAAAAAGAAATGACAAGAGCAATTGTATATCAATGGGAGAAATCACGATGTGGAAAACAAGATGGGGATTCTCTACAATGACACTATAGGCCAATTGAAAGGGATGTAGCGCAGCTTGGTAGCGCGTTTGTTTTGGGTACAAAATGTCACGGGTTCAAATCCTGTCATCCCTATCTATTACTTCTCCCATGTGCAGTAATGAAGGATCCATTGAGATCAATAAAAATTAGACATACATAACATAATGCTTTATGATACTATATGTATCCAAAGTGGGGGTTACAAATAAAATTCTTTTATTTACATACAGCCCTTATATATTGGGATAAGAAAGAAAGCGCTCTTAGTTCAGTTCGGTAGAACGCGGGTCTCCAAAACCCGATGTCGTAGGTTCAAATCCTACAGAGCGTGCTTCTGTTCTTCTTGGGTCGAATTACAAGTAAATAACTTTACTAACTAGAGCAGCAACCCTAATTTGACCTCCTCCTTTCTTTAATCCGCAGGAGGTCAATAAAAAAAAGAGATGTTATTTAAAAAGAGATGAGCTCTTACTTAATCAAAGGTCCAACTGATCGCCGCGTCTGTATTGCAAATACGCAGTTACGAATAATCCAGCCAAAGTAATAGGAATTAGGCCTAACACGATTCCAAATAGTAAAACTTCAATCATTTTTAAATTTTTTTTGAAAAGGTAGGTAAAAAAAAGGGGGGGTAATATCTATCTCTAAATAGTAATCCAAATCGCCCACGAATCTCAATAATCAAGAATTACAATTTACATGGGAAGGAACTATGGACTACCTGGATATCTCACAAAAACATTTTTATGAATTTTATTGTTCATTCAATCAATTTCAAATAAGACGTATCTTGCTCAGACCAATAAATAGAGCTGAGGTTATAGTTAAAGCCGCCAGTAGAAAACCGAAATAACTAGTTATAGTAGGCATGAAGGAACTAAATGGGATACGTTCTATTTATACATATGTTTATTTATGAAACACTTACCTAAGTTTCTTATCTTGAAAAATATAAGATAATAAAAAGACCAATTGACAAAATGAGTCCAAATTGAATTGAAAGCTTTTGATTTCATTTATCATTCATTATTCATTTCATTATAGACAGCACAAACAATAGTGACAGAAATAAAAAAAAAATTGATCCTCTTTGACATCTATTCATCCTACGATTCTGACTCAACCGATTTCTCGAGCAACTCTTGAATAAAGTATCTTGAATAAAGGAATGTCAAAATAACATGGAACTTCATTTCTAAATTCAAAATGAAACTCTCTTTAAATTAAATGAAATCCTATTTTCAATCATTTATATTTTCAATAAAAATATTATAATATAAATAGGGTCATTTGGATCTTTTCTTTTTCAA